GTTCCCGTAGTTGAGAACAACGATGGTTTTTCAAGCCATAGTCCTTGGGGTTTAGCCAAGCGGGAATATATGACTTATTTTGTAATTTTCTTGGGGGTTTGCTTTATGTTGGGGGCTTTGGCTGTGGCGTCTAACCCCTCCCCGTATTATGGGGTAGTGGGGTTGGTGGTGGCGTCTGTAGTTGGGTGTGGGTGGTTGGTGAATTTGGGAGTTTCTTTTGTTTCTTTGGTGTTGTTTATGATTTATTTAGGGGGTATATTGGTGGTTTTTGTCTATTCTGTATCTTTGGCGGCTGATCCGTATCCCGAGGCTTGGGGGAATTGGCGGGTAGTGGGGTATGGGTTGGGGTTTGTTTTGGTGGTTTGTGTGGGGGTAGTTTTAGGGGGGCTGGTTGATTTTTGGAAGGTTGGGGTGGCTACTGTGGATGGTGGGGGAATGTCTTTTGTTCGGTTGGATTTTAGTGGGGTGGCGGTGTTTTATTCGTGTGGGGTAGGGTTGTTTTTAGTGGCTGGGTGAGGTTTGTTGTTGGTTTTGTTTGTTGTGTTGGAGCTTGTGCGTGGGTTGTCACGGGGGGCGATTCGGGCGGTTTAGGGGTTTCAGAAAGTAGTTTATTAGTTTGAAAACATCAGCTTTGGGAGCTGGAGAGGGGGGTTAAAGTCCCCCTTTTCTGAGATACTCTAAGAAGGGCGCAGTCTTCAGTTTTTGGTTTACAAGACCAATGTTTTTATTAAACTATTAGAGTATTTTAGTGGTTGAGTATTTTGTTTTCTAGTGTTCCGACTATGGGAAAGAGGATTAGTAGGATGCTGAAGTAGGAAAAGGAGGCTACTTGGCCGATGATGATGAAGGGGTGTTCTACTGGTTGGCTTCCGATTCATGTTAGGATCAGGAGATTGGCTACTAGGAGTCAGAATAGGGTTTGGGAGAATGGGCGGAACGTTATGGTTCGTTGTTTGGATTTATGGAGAAAGGGGATTAGGAGTAGGATGAGTACTGAGGCTGCTAGGGCAAGTACACCTCCGAGTTTGTTTGGGATTGAGCGTAGGATGGCGTAAGCGAATAGGAAGTACCATTCAGGCTTGATGTGTGGGGGGGTTACTAATGGATTAGCTGGGGTGAAGTTTTCTGGGTCGCCTAGGAGGTTAGGGGAGAATAGGGCTAGTGTTAGAAGTGGGATGAGTATTAGTGTTAGGCCTAGGATGTCTTTGATGGAGTAGTATGGATGGAATGGAATTTTATCAGAGTCCGATGAGATGCCTAAGGGGTTATTTGAGCCGGATTCGTGGAGGAATGTAAGGTGGATAATAGTGATTCCTGCGATTGCAAAGGGGAGGAGAAAGTGGAGGGCGAAGAATCGGGTAAGGGTGGGGTTGTCTACTGAGAATCCACCTCATGCTCATTCTACGAGGGTTTGTCCGATGTAGGGGACTGCTGAGAATAGATTTGTGATGACGGTAGCACCTCAGAATGATATTTGGCCTCATGGGAGAACATAGCCTACGAAAGCAGTGGCTATTAGTGTGAGGAGGAGAATTACTCCTGTGTTTCAGGTCTCTTTATACAGGTAGGAGCCGTAGTATAGGCCGCGCCCGATGTGGAGGAAGATGCAAATGAAGAAGAATGAGGCGCCGTTTGCATGGAGGTTTCGGATGAGTCAGCCGTACTGTACGTTTCGGCATGTGTGGGCCACAGAGGAGAAGGCTAGGGAGGTGTCCGCGGTGTAATGCGCAGCTAATAGGAGACCGGTGAGGATTTGGGTGATGAGGCATACAGCTAATAGGGAGCCGAAGTTTCATCAGGCAGAGATGTTTGATGGTGTAGGGAGGTCGATTAGGGAGTTATTGATTATTTTTAGTAGGGGGTGGGATTTTCGGATGTTGGGTGCCATTATTTGTTTTGAGTTAGTAGGGCTACTGTGAGGATTGTGAGGGCAAAGGATCCCAGGTAAGATTTAATTAGGCCTGTGTGAGTTGTGGTTAGGATTTTGGTTATGGTGAGATGTAGGTTGGCAAGGCCTTCGGGGCCTATTTTTTTGTACCATGTTATGTCGATTAGGTGGGAGGCAATTTTTTGTCCAGCGTAGAGGAGGATGGTGGGGTTAGTTCGGTGGGCTAGAGGGTTAAAGTAGCCTAGTGAGGAGGAGAAATTTATGAGGGGATTTTGTTTGGGGGTAGTCAGGGCGTGTGGTGTGTTTGAGAGTTCTAGGGCGAGGATAATTCCGAGGATTGTGATTGTGATGGCAGCGGTTTTTGTAGTGGTGGGTATAGTTATTGGGGGTGTTTTTGTGGGAAGGATGAGGGATGAGATTAGTAGGCCTGCTATGATGCTGCCTAGGGCTAGTCGGATAATTGGGAGAATGGCTGAGGAGGCGTTCTCGTTGATTGGGGTAATCGTTGGGGTGCGATTGTGGCCTGTTTGGACTAAAAGGGTCATGCGAAGGCTGTAGGTTGCAGTGAAGGATGTGGCAAGTAGGGTAAGTAATAGGGCTCAAGTGTTGATGTATGAGGTGTTTAGATTTTCAATGATGAGGTCTTTTGAGTAGAAGCCTGCTAGGAAGGGTGTGCCCATTAGGGCTAGGTTTCCGATGGTTAGGCAGGAGGTGGTTATTGGGAGGGTTTTTTGTAGGGAGCCTATTTTTCGGATGTCTTGTTCTCCATTTAGGCTGTGGATAATTAAGCCTGAGCATAGGAATAGTATGGCTTTGAAGAAGGCGTGGGTGGAGATGTGGAGGAATGCTAGTTGTGGGAGGTCTAGTCCGATTGTGACTATTATAAGGCCTAACTGGCTTGAGGTGGAGAAGGCGATGATTTTTTTAATATCGTTTTGGGTGAGAGCACAGATGGCAGCGAAAAGGGTAGATAGGGCACCCAGGCATAGGCATAGGGTTAGAGCGGTCTTATTTGTGGTCAGTAATGGGTGAGTTCGGATGAGGAGGAAAATTCCGGCGACTACTATTGTGCTGGAATGAAGTAGGGCGGAGACTGGGGTTGGGCCTTCTATTGCTGCGGGGAGTCAAGGGTGGAGGCCAAATTGGGCTGATTTTCCTGTGGCTGCTAGGATTAGGCCGAGGAGGGGGAGGGTGGGTGTTTGGTGGGGGCAGGTGGCTTGTTGGATTTCTCAGGTGTTTAGTGTGGAGGCCAGTCATGCTAGGCTTAGGATTAGGCCGATGTCCCCGATTCGGTTGTAGACTATGGCTTGTAGTGCGGCTGTGTTGGCTTCGGCTCGTCCTTGTCATCAGCCGATGAGGAGGAATGATATGATTCCTACTCCCTCTCAGCCCACGAACAGGAGGAATATGTCATTTGCGACGGTTAGGGTGAGTATGGCGATGAGGAAGGTAAGGAGGTAGGTAAAGAATTTTGTAATGAGTGGTTCGGAGGCTATGTATCATGTTGCAAATTCTAGGATGGATCAGGTTACAAATAATGCGATAGGGAGGAATGTTATGGAGTATAAGTCCATTTTTAAGGTGATCGGGATTTTAAAATTGGGGATAAATTGTCACTCTCAGCAGGCGATAATGCTTTCTGTGCCTGAGTAGATGAAGGCAGTTGTTGGGATGAGGCTGATTAGGAAGGCAGTTTTGACGGTCTTGGAGATTGATGATGGGGTGTTTTTGAGTTTGAATAGGGGGGGTAGGATGATAGGAGTGAGGAGGGTGAGGAGTGTTAGTGGGGTGAGTGTGTTAAGAAGTAATGTTGTTTCCACTACTTTTACTTGGAGTTGCACCAAGATGAGTGGTTCCTAAGACCAGTGGATTACTCTTATCCTTTAAAAGTTAAGGGGGCCGAGGTTTAAGGCTCGGGCGCAGGAGTTAGCAGTTCTTGCTGGTTTGGGTCACCCCCTCGGCGAACAAGGAGATTTGAACTCCTATTGCTAGAATCACAATCTAGTGTTTGGGTTAAACTATGTTTGCATAGAGGGGTTCCTGAGATTAGCTCTGGTTTGAGGATGAGGGCTAGTATGGGAATAATGTGTAGGGTTATGAGGAGATGTTCTCGTGTGTTTGAGTTGGGGGTTGTTGTGATGTGTGTTGGTAGGGTGCCTCGTTGGGTTGATAGGAGTATATATAGGGTGTAGCAGGCGGTTAAGAGTGTTGCGACTCCAGTTAAGATGATTGTAGGAGGTGATCAGTTGAAGAGGGCGACCATGATTGTCAGTTCTGCTAATAGGTTGGTTGTTGGGGGGAGGGCTATGTTGGTTAGGTTGGCTAGGAGTCATCATACGGATATCAGTGGGAGGAGGGGTTGTAGGCCTCGTGTGAGGATGAGGATGCGGCTGTGTGTTCGTTCGTAATTTGTGTTAGCTAGGCAGAATAGGAGGGAGGAGGTAAGTCCGTGGGAAATTATAAGGATTATTGCTCCTGAGAATGATCATTGTGTTTGGATTATGCTTGCGGCAATTACTAAGCCCATGTGACTTACAGATGAATAGGCGATGAGGGATTTTAAGTCTGTTTGACGAAGGCAAATGGAGCTGGTTATTAGGGCGCCTCATAGGGCTAGTGTGAGGAATGGGTAGTGAAGGTAGTTGGATATGGGTTCTATTAGTAGGGTGACTCGTATGATGCCATATCCGCCTAGCTTTAAGAGTAGGGCGGCAAGTAATATTGAGCCGGCGATGGGTGCTTCTACGTGGGCCTTTGGTAGTCAGAGGTGGGTTCCGTATAGTGGTGCTTTAACTATGAATGCCATGAGGAGGGCTAGGCTGGATAGTAGGGTTGTTCATGATGCTGGTGGGTTAGGGTGGGAGAGTTTAAGAATTGGTAGGTGGAGGGTTCCGATTTTTGAGTGGAGATAAAGTATGGAGATTAGTAGGGGTAGTGAGCTAATGAGGGTGTAGAATAGCAGGTAGATGCCTGCGCTTAGTCGTTCAGGTTGGTTTCCTCATCGTGTGATTAGAATTAGGGTTGGGATTAAGGTTGCTTCGAATGAGATGTAAAATAGTATGAGTTCTGTTGCTGAAAATGCTAGGATGATGAATAGTTGGATCGTGATTAGGGCTGAGATAAATATTTGTTTTCGTACGTGGGGCTCGTGTTGTAGGTGGCCTTGGCTGGCCATGATTATAAGGGGAAGGAATCAGCAGGAGAGGACTAGCAGTGGGGTTGAGATTTGGTCCGTGCTTGTTCATAAGGTTAAGTTTTTTAGGGGATAGTATGATGGGGTTAGTCAGTGTAGGCTGATTGAGGCAATTAGGAGGCTATGGGTTGTGGTGTTGGTTCATATAAATTTTGTTGGGGATAAGAGGGTTACTGGCAGAAGTATTATTGTGGGGAAAATGATTTTTAGCATTGTAGTAGGTTGAGGTTATGTAGGTGGTCAGAGCCGTGTGTTCGTGTGGAGGCTACTAATATAGCTAGGCCAGTGCCAGCCTCACATGCCGAGAAGGCTAGTATTAGGATGGGTACGAGGGTGAATGATGGGGTTTGGTTTTCGATAGGCCAGATTGAGAGGGGGATGAATATGGAGAGTATCATGCTTTCTAAGCATAGAAGGGCGGAGATAAGATGGGTGCGATGAAATGCTAGCCCTAGGGTGCTGAATGTAAATGCGGTGTAGAAGCTGAAGTGTAAGGGAGACATGAGAAAGTTATAGGTGTAGACTATAATCTGCTGGGTCGAAACCAGCTGTCTTAGTTAGACTAACTTTCTGTTATTCTGCTCATTCTAGACCACCTTGTGTTCATTCGTAGATGAGGCCGAGTGTAAGGAGGGTGATGATAGTAGTGGTTCAGGCGAGGGTTGTTATGGGGGATTGTAGTTGGATGGCTCATGGGAGGGGGAGTAGTAGGGCGATTTCTAGGTCAAATAAGAGGAATAGGATGGCTACTGAGAAAGAATCGGATTGAGAATGGAAGTCGGGCTGAGCCTAGTGGGTCAAATCCGCATTCGTATGGTGATAGTTTTTCTGTGTCAGGGGTTATTTGGGCGAGTCAGAAGTTTACAGTTGTCAATGCAGTGCTTAGTGCGAAGGATGTGGATAGTATGAATGTGAGTGTGTTCATTGTTCTTCTCTGGATTATTACCAGATTTTAGAGATTGGAAGTCAATTGTAATAAGTATACTAGAAGAACAAGATCCTCATCAGTATATTGACATGTAAAGGAAGAGTCAGATGATGTCTACAAAGTGCCAATATCAGGCCGCTGCTTCGAACCCGAAGTGGTGGCCTGATGTAAAGTGGAATTTGATTAGTCGTAGGAGGCATACTGTAAGGAAGGATGACCCGATGATTACGTGTAGGCCATGGAATCCTGTGGCGACAAAGAAGGTGGAGCCGTAAACACTGTCGGCGATTGAGAATGAAGCTTCATGGTATTCTATTGCTTGTAGGGCTGTGAAGTAAAATCCTAGGAGGATGGTGAGGGTTAGTGCGTGGATGGCTTGTTTTCGGTTTCCTTCTGTAATGCTATGGTGGGTTCACGTTACAGTGACGCCTGAGGCTAGGAGAATAGCGGTGTTTAGAAGGGGCACTTCGAGGGGATTTAGGGGTTTGACTCCTGTTGGGGGTCATTGTCCTCCTAGTTCTGGTGTTGGTGCTAGGCTAGAGTGGAAGAAAGCTCAGAAGAAGCCTAGGAAAAAGAAGGCTTCTGATGTAATAAAGAGAATCATTCCGTATCGCAGGCCTTTTTGCACAGTTGGAGTATGGTGGCCTTGGAAAGTACTTTCTCGGACGACATCACGTCATCATTGTAATATGACTAGAAGTATAGAGAGAAGGCCTGCTATTAGCAGAGCAGTTGAGTTGTAGTGGAATCATATGATCAGGCCAGAGGTGGTTAGTAGTGCTGCGGCTGCACCGAAAATTGGCCATGGGCTTGGGTCGACTATGTGGTAGGAGTGTGCTTGGTGTGCCATTAGATGTTTTCTTGTAAGTACAGGCTCAGGAGGAGGACAAAGACGTAAGCCTGAATTATGGCCACTGCTACCTCTAGAATAGTAAGTAGAAGCAGGATGAGTGCTGTTAAGGCAGAGATTGATGGCATTGTTGGTAGGAGGGTGATTGTGGCGGTGGAAATAAGTTGAATGAGTAGATGGCCGGCTGTTAGGTTTGCCGTTAGGCGCACTCCTAGGGCTAATGGTCGAATGAGTAGGCTAGTTGTTTCAATCATGATTAAGGCTGGGATTAGTGGTATGGGGGTCCCTTCTGGAAGCAGGTGTGCCAAGGAGGTGGAAGGTTGGTTTCGTAGGCCGGTTAGTAGGGTAGCGAGTCATAGTGGGAAGGCTAGGGCTATGTTTATTGATAGTTGGGTGGTTGGGGTAAAGGTGTATGGAAGGAGACCTATTAGGTTAATAGAGAGGAGCAGGAGAATGAGTGAGGTCAGTGGTAAGGCTCATTTGTGTCCTGCTTTGTTTAGGGGTATTATTAGTTGTTTTGTGATCAGGTGGACGGATCAAAGTTGGAGAGTGGAGAGGCGGTTGTTGATTCATCGGCGTCCTGGTGACGGGAAGAGAAGGGCTGGGAGTAAGAGGGATGGGAGAATTAGTGGGATTCCTAAGAGATAGGGGGTTGAGAATTGGTCAAAGAAGCTTAGGTTCATGGTCAAGTTCATGGGGTAGGTTTTGTTGTTGTGGTTTTATTTAGGGGGCTATTTGTGGGAATGAATGAGAGTAGTTTGGGTTGAATGAGGAGTGTGAAGGTGAATCAGGTTATGAGTATAATAGTAAATCATGGGTTGGGGTTTAGTTGGGGCATATCATTAAGGGAGAGAGCATCTCCTTTCTCTAGCTTAAAAGGCTAGTGCTGGTTCATAGCTTCTTAATGGTTAAGATGATAGGAGGGAGGATCAGGCTTCGAAGTGTTTAAGGGGGGCGGATTCTACTACAATGGGTATGTAGCTATGGTTGGCTCCGCAGATTTCTGAGCATTGTCCGTAGAACACCCCTGGGCGGGTGGTGATGAAAGAAGTTTGGTTTAATCGTCCTGGGATTGCATCTGTTTTCACTCCAAGGGTTGGTACGGCTCAGGAGTGAAGGACATCGTCAGCAGTAATGATCATTCGAATGGGGGACTCTATTGGGACTACAATACGATGGTCGACTTCTAATAGGCGGAAGTAACCTTGGGGCAGGTCTGCTGTTGGAGTTATGTATGAGTCAAATGTGAGGTCTTTGAAGTCCGTGTATTCGTAGGTTCAGTATCACTGGTGGCCAATGGCCTTCAGGGTAAGGTCAGGCTCATCGATTTCGTCTATTATGTAGAGAATTTGTAGGGATGGGAGGGCAAGAAGAATTAAGACGATGGCGGGGAGAATTGTCCAAATTAATTCGATTTCCTGGGCGTCTACAGTGTTTGATGATAGTTTTTGCATTAATATGAGGGCTGATAGGTAGAGTACTAAGCTGCAGATTGCCAGTGCTACTATTAGGGCGTGGTCGTGGAATTCTACGAGTTCTTCTATGATGGGGGATGAGGCATCTTGGAATCCTAGTTGGGAGTGATTTGCCATGTGAGATGTACAGGGTTTGCACCTGTGATTTAGTCTTGACAAGTCTATGTAATTGGTTTACTAACGTCTCATAAGAAAGAAGCATTAAGTGGTTTGATGCGGTTGGCTTGAAACCAGCATGTGAGGGTTCGATTCCTTCCTTTCTTGTACTTGAACGAAGGCGGGTTCTTCGAAGGTGTGATATGGGGGTGGGCAGCCGTGGATTCATTCGATGTTGGTGGTAGTTAGTTCTGGTTGGAGTACTTTCCGCTTTGCTGAGAAGGCTTCTCATACGATGAATATTAGTATGATTACAGCTGTTATTGAAATTAGAGAGCCGATTGAAGATAATGTGTTTCATAGTGTGTAGGCGTCTGGGTAGTCTGAGTACCGTCGGGGCATGCCGGCTAGGCCTAGGAAGTGTTGGGGGAAGAAGGTGAGGTTAACTCCTACGAATATTACTCCGAAGTGTGCTTTAGTTCATGTGGGATGTAAAGTGAAGCCTGTGAAAAGAGGGAATCAGTGGGTAAATCCGGCTAGGATGGCAAAAACTGCCCCCATTGAGAGGACATAGTGGAAGTGGGCAACTACATAGTAGGTGTCATGGAGGGCAATGTCAAGGGATGAGTTGGCGAGAACGATTCCGGTTAGACCTCCGATAGTGAACAGGAAGATAAATCCTAGGGCTCATAATACGGGCGGGTCTCATTTGATTGTTCCTCCGTGCAGGGTTGCTAATCAGCTGAAGACCTTGATGCCAGTTGGAATGGCAATGATTATTGTAGCTGATGTAAAGTAGGCTCGGGTATCTACGTCTATTCCTACTGTAAACATGTGGTGGGCTCATACAATAAAGCCTAGGAATCCGATTGATAGCATTGCTCATACCATTCCTATGTACCCAAATGGTTCTTTTTTTCCTGCATAGTACGCCACTACGTGAGAGATAATTCCGAAGCCTGGAAGGATGAGGATGTAGACTTCAGGGTGTCCGAAGAATCAGAATAGGTGTTGATATAGGACCGGGTCACCTCCTCCTGCAGGGTCGAAGAATGTGGTGTTGATGTTACGGTCGGTGAGTAGTATTGTAATGCCAGCGGCCAGGACAGGGAGGGAGAGGAGTAGTAGGATGGCGGTGATGAGGACGGATCATACGAATAGGGGTGTTTGATATTGGGATAATGCGGGGGGTTTTATATTGATAATGGTTGTAATGAAGTTAATGGCTCCTAGGATGGATGATACGCCTGCTAAGTGGAGGGAAAAAATGGCTAGGTCTACTGACGCACCGGCGTGGGCAAGGTTGCCAGCTAGGGGTGGATAGACAGTTCATCCTGTGCCAGCTCCAGCTTCTACGGTGGATGAGGCTAGTAGGAGGAGGAAGGAGGGTGGAAGGAGTCAAAAGCTTATGTTGTTTATGCGTGGGAATGCTATGTCTGGGGCTCCAATTATAAGTGGAACCAATCAGTTTCCAAAGCCGCCAATTATAATAGGTATGACTATAAAAAAGATTATGACGAAGGCATGGGCTGTGACGATTACATTGTAGATTTGGTCATCTCCTAGGAGGGTTCCTGGTTGTCCGAGTTCTGCGCGGATTAGCAGGCTAAGTGCTGTGCCAGCTATGCCTGCTCATGTACCAAAAATCAGGTAGAGAGTGCCAATGTCTTTGTGGTTGGTTGAGAATAATCATCGGTTGATGAAGGTCACGGGTAAGATGGCCGAGTGTTAAGGCGTTAGGCTGTAGTCCTTTTTACAGAGGTTCAATTCCTCTTCTTATCGACTCTGTAGTGAAGTTCATGTTGAGTTGCAAGCTCATTGATGTACACTAGTGTGTGCCAGGGTCTTGTAGGCAGGAGCCAATGGGTGCTGGCATCTAGCTGTTAACTAGAATTATATGGGATCGAGACCCATCTGTCTAGGCAAAGGTCTTAGCTTAATTAAAGCGTCTGGTTTGCATTCAGAGGATACAGGTTAGTGTCCTGTCGGCCTTAGCATGGCAGAAACTAAGAGAGTCTAACTCTTATTTAAGGCTTTGAAGGCCTTTGGTTTGGTTGCAGTTAATCCTAAGTTTCTAGATTATTGTAGTGATTAGGGGGGAGAGTGGTAGGAGGGAGGTTGATAGTATTGCTAGGGTGGCGATGGGGGTATTTGGTGTTATGTTGATGTGCCAGAGTTTCATGTGGTTTGATGAGTTGGGGGGGAGTGTAATTGTTGAGTGATATGCAAGACGTAAGTAGAAAAATAGGCCTAGGAGTGATATTATTGTGATGATTGTGGCTGTTGGGGTTATTTCTTGTTTAGTGAGTTCTTGAATAATAAGTCACTTTGGCATGAAGCCGGTTAGGGGTGGAAGACCTGCTAGGGAGAGGAGTGTGAATATTACGGTTGCATTTAATATTGGTATTTTTGTTCAAGAGATGAGTATTGTTGATAGCTTTAGGATTTTGATTTGGGAAAGGGATAGAAATGCGGTTGATGTTATGACTGTATAGAGGATGAAGGTGAGAATGGTGAGTTGTGGGTTGTAGATAATAACTACGGTCATTCAGCCTAGGTGGGAGATGGATGAGAAGGCTAAGATTTTTCGTGTCTGTGTCTGGTTTAGGCCTATTCAGCCTCCGATCAGTGCTGATGCGATTGCTAGAAGGGTAAGTAAGGTGGGATTAAGAGAGTGGGATGTTATGATAAGGAGGGTTATTGGGGGAAGTTTTATTAGTGTGGAGAGTAAGAGGGCGGTGGTTAAAGAGGAGCCTTGAAGTACTTCTGGGAATCAAAAGTGGAATGGGGCTAGTCCTAGTTTGATTGCAATTGCTATTGTTAGGAGCAGAGATGATGTGGGGTGGTTAAGTTGTGTGATGTCTCATTGTCCAGTGAATCAAGCGTTGTTCATGCTTGAAAAGAGGATTAGAGCGGATGCAGTTGATTGGGTGAGAAAGTATTTGATGGCAGCTTCGATTGCTCGGGGGTGGTGTGATTTAGAGATGAGCGGGATGATGGCTAGGGTGTTGATTTCTAAGCCCGTTCAGGCCAGAATTCAGTGGTTGCTGGAGATTGTGATGCTGGTTCCCATAATTAAACTTATGGTGGAGATTAGTTTTGCATGGGGGTTCATTAGTAGGAGAAGGGATTAAACCATCATTTTCGGGGTATGGGCCCGATAGCTTAGTTAGCTGATCCTACTAGAAAATAATACAAGGGAAGTATAGAGAGTTTTGATCTCTTTTGTGCAGGTTCGATTCCTGCTTTTCTAAGATTGAGGAGGCGAGAGGATTGTTTTACCTCTATGTTCACTTTATCACAGTGATCCTTTTGTTCAGGCACGCTTCCTTAGATTGGGGGCAGACCAGCGTAACTAATGGGCATGCTGGTGTGTCAGAGGCATAGGGCCAGGGTTAGGGGTAAGAAGTTTTTTCATAGGAGATGCATTAGTTGGTCGTAGCGAAATCGTGGGTATGAGGCTCGAATTCACAGGAATATGGATGAGAGAAGTAGGATTTTTGTGGCTAATGCAGTGGGAAGTAGTTCTGAGGAGAGGTGTAGGAAGCTGGGGTTTAGGAATAGGATGGTGGTTAGTGTGTTTATTAATATGATGTTAGCGTATTCGGCTAAGAAGAAGAGGGCGAATGGTCCGGCAGCGTATTCGACATTAAATCCTGAGACTAGTTCAGATTCTCCTTCTGTAAGGTCGAATGGGGCACGGTTAGTTTCAGCGAGGGTAGAGATGTACCATATTATTGCTAGGGGTCATGAGGAAAAAATGAGATAAATTGGCTCTTGGGTGGTGGCTAGGGTGCTTAGGGTGTAGCTACCGCTTAATATGATTGTGGACAGTAGGATGAGGGCGAGGGTAACCTCATATGAGATTGTCTGGGCAACGGCTCGAAGGGCGCCGATTAAGGCGTACTTGGAGTTTGAAGCCCACCCTGATCAGAGTAGGGAGTAGACGGTCAGGCTGGACATGGCGAGTAGGAATAATAGTCCTAGGTTCAAATCTGTAAGGGGGTACGGTAGTGGGAGAGGGATTCAAATGGTGAGGGCTAGGAGTAGGGCAAGGATAGGGGTTATGATGAATAGAAAGGGAGACGAGGTGGATGGGCGGATTGGTTCTTTAATGAAGAGTTTTACCCCGTCTGCAATCGGTTGGAGTAGACCAAAAGGGCCCACGATATTGGGGCCCTTTCGGGCCTGCATGTAGCTTAGGATTTTTCGTTCTACAAGTGTTAAGAAGGCCACGGCGAGTAGGATTGGGATTATGTAAGATAAGGTCATGACTGTGAGGCTTGTTAGGGAAGGTGTGGTCATGTTTTGGGCAGCTAGGGAGAGGATTTGAACCTCTGGGTAAAGGGCTTAAGCCTTTTGCATTTGCCGAGCTCTGCCACGCTAGCTGTTCCTTTTCTAGGAGTTAGGTGTGGATGTTGAGTCTCTTGGCAGTTGAGTTGAGTTCACTGCTTAGAGGGTGGGGGTGTGCTTGTGGTATTGACCCCACTTCTCCGGTCCTTTCGTACTAGGAGGAGTAGATTCATAGATAGAAACCGACCTGGATTACTCCGGTCTGAACTCAGATCACGTAGGACTGTTAATCGTTGAACAAACGAACCCTTAATAGCTGCTGCACCATTAGGTTGTCCTGATCCAACATCGAGGTCGTAAACCTCCTTGTCGATACGGGCTCTTGAAGGAGATTGCGCTGTTATCCCTGGGGTAGCTTGGTCCATTGATCAATTATATTGGGTCTGATTACTGTTAGTACTTTGAGGGGTGGTTCTTGGTGAAGAGTTGTGGTCTGTAGGTTTGGAGGATTTGTTTTTCTCCAAGGTCGCCCCAACCGAAAAATGTCGACCAGGGATTTAGTGTGGGTAGGCCCGGTGGGAGGAAGAGATAGTATGAAGGTGGTCGTGATTTTAAAGTTCCACAGGGTCTTCTCGTCTTATGATCACATTCTCGTTTTTGCACGGGAATACTAATTTCACTGATTGTCTGCAGGAGACAGTTAAGACCTCGTTTAGCCATTCATACAAGTCTCAATTTATGAGACAATTGATTGCGCTACCTTCGCACGGTTAGGATACCGCGGCCGTTGAACGTTGTGGGTCACTGGGCAGGCATCACCTTCAATACTTGTTGGTTGCTGAAGGCTATGTTTTTGGGAAACAGTCGGGTCTTTGGTTTGCCGAGTTCCTTTTGCAGATTATAATCATTTTATAAGCACTCCTGGGTTGGATTAACAGGTTAGATTGTAATATGGATTCTTGTTAGGATAGGGGTATAAGTTGTGCTGTTAATAATTTATTGATGTAAGTTTGTGCTGTGGGAGGAGAGCTCCAAGTTACTCATTTTAGCATTAATTCTTCTATTATTATAGGTTAGCCTGCTTTGGGTGAGGGAGTCAGATGGGTTTTTAGATTTTTGATGGAGGAGCTTTGACGCACTCTTTTGTTGATGGCTGCTTGAAGGCCCACGGGGAGGAGAAGGAGTGTATTATCCGCTAGAGGAGGTTGTATTCTTTTTCGAAGGAGCTGTACCTCCGTCGAGTTGCTCTTAACCCTAACGTGTGCGGGTCAGGTGTGGTATCCTTGGGGAATGGGTTAAGGGAGAACTTACATTCGTTTGGCAGGCAACCAGCTATCACCCAGCTCGGTTGGCTTTTCACCTCTACTGGCAAGTCGTCCCACTCTTTTGCGACAGAGACGGGTTCGCTCAATTTTAGCTGCTTGCAAGTAGCTCGCTTGGGTTTCGGGGAGGCAAACTTTAGTCCGCTTTGCTTGGTTGTTCTTGCTAAATCATGATGCAAGAGGTACAAGGGTTGATCTTTACTGCTTTTTGCTTGTGGTTTTCATTGTTATTTCATCTTTCCCTTACGGTACAGTTGGTCTCTATTGCGCCGAAGGTCTTTTCTATCGCCTATACTAGGACAAGTTAGAATGTTTTGGTTAGGTGTGAGAGGTGGGTTTTTATGTAGGATATTGGTTGGGCTAGAGGGAGGGCGAATCAAGGCGACCCAGTCTTAGGGCATCTTTCAGGTGTAAGCTGAATGCTTTGTGGTTTATAGCTACGCCTTGGTGGGCTAAGTACACCTTCCGGTACACTTACCTTGTTACGACTTACCTCGTCTTTGGCTTTGGGCAGATATTATTTATCGGGGATGGTAGCTTTTGAAGAGGGTGACGGGCGGTATGTACGTGTCCCAGGGCCATCTTAAAGTGGGCTTAGGGTGATCTCACTTTACTGCTAAATCCTCCTTCCAAGGGCTAGTTTCATGCCCTTTTTCGTTTGTTCTATGGTAGAAAATGTAGCCCATTTCTTCCACCCCATGGGCTATACCTTGACCTGTCTTGTTAGCGGGGAGCTGTTGGGCTCACTGTTATTCTTTCATTGGAGGTGAGCTGGCGACGGCGGTATGTAGGCTGTGTTGGCAAGGGGTGGTTGGGTGAATCGTGGATTATCGGTTACAGAACAGGCTCCTCTAGGTGGGTTTAGGACACCGCCAAGTCCTTAGAGTTTTAAGCGTTTGTGCTCGTAGTTCTCGGGCGGATACGTAAGTAAGTGTGCAGGTATCTGGATTTAAGGCCAGGCATAGTGGGGTATCTAATCCCAGTTTGTGTCCTGGCTTTCGTGGATTAAAATTAGTCGTACTAGCTAAGATAGTTTTAGGTTGGGCTTAAGTGTATCTTGGGCTTATGACAGCTCGGTTTCATTTCGATCTTAGTTGGTGTGGATAACATATGGCCACTCTTTACGCCGGATGGCTATTGATTCGGGCTTCTTGTATGACCGCGGTGGCTGGCACAAGATTTACCAGCCCTGGTGCTACTATGGCTAAGTCAAGTTTACACTCATTGCTTAAGGTTAATTACTGCTGAATACCCGTGGGGGTGTGGCTTAGCAAGGCGTCTTGGGCTAACTGCTGGGTGTGCCTGATACCTGCTCCTTTTGCTTGGGGAAAAAAGTTAAAGCTCGGGGGCATTTTCACTGGGGTGCGGATACTTGCATGTATATGTCTAGTAGAAACCAATAGTAAGGTTAGGACTAAGTCTTTTGCCCGCAGGTAATTAGTGTACCGTCTTGGCATCTTCAGTGCCATGCTTTGGGCTAAGCTATGGGGGCTTTATAGGGGAAGGTTAATTGTTTGTTGTTTAACAATATAAATAAAGTTTGATTTGTGGGTTTTGTGCTGGGTGATTTTTGTTTAATTTAAATGTTTAATTTGGTAGTGGAGTTTCTCTAATAATGATGGAATGTATAAATGTATATATACTACGCATAAAACGTTTGTATGATTTTAGGAAAATCATGCGGTAGTTTATATGTAATTTAGTTTTTTTAAAAAACGTTTTTAAAAAACAAAAAAAAATTAAACAAACGAACAAAAAAAATTGTGGAGAATTTCCTAGTTTTGTGGGAAAAATAGAGGAAGTGAAAATTAGTAAAAATATGTCCGACAAGCATTCACTATATAGCCCCATTTACCGGGGGGGTGGAGTAACCATAACCAAATGCGATCCAAAGTGCATCAGTGTCAAGATGATTCCCCATACACGCAAACCGTCTCATTGAGGGACACTAGAGGTCTAGGATAGGACGCATACCAGGAGTAGTCCAGGCTTCACTTGAATAGCACTCCGCACCCGCACTGTGAAGGGCAACCTGTGAAGAAGCCCCAAAGAGAAAAGGAACCAACAGCAGAGAAGAGATAAGATGCCGCGATCACGGACTGAAGAGGGGCAGGATAACGCACAGATGACTTCGTGAAAAGTGAGAAAAGTCAGGAGTTATGCATGGGATGTGCCTGACCGAGGAACCAGAGGCGCAAAAGAGCAAGAGGGGCGAGGGGTTTAGGGGGAAAGAATGGGCCTGAAGCTAGTCATGGAGTACATTACGGGCAGGGGATGGTGATCTCTCGTGAGGTGTACGATCAATAAATCCATCTGGTACGACGAGCATAACCAAATGGGGAATATAAGGTATAGCATTATTATGTCCTGTAACCATTCATAGTTAGGTGACTTGGAAGTGGTGAACAATAGTTAGCTGAGTTGGTGGTGGTATGTCTTGGAGCATGCATGGATGTACGTGGGGATAAATGGGGACTAGGGATTAATGTCCGTATACATATAATGGGTTTAGTACATATATAGTATATATTACCGGTACCATAATATATGTGGTATATAAATGTATGCACGATTATGCATAGTATACCCCCCCTGGGGGGGAAAGGGGGGGTACACTTAGTAGGGGAGTTGGGTTAAAAAAAGTGTT